ATAGGGCTGCATAGTTATGGTGCATTTTACTTAATATCTAATTGAAAAAAAAAAAGCATCTCTTTATAATATTTAACCAATTGGATTAATAAGTTGTTCAATTGGAAATGGGAACAAAATGCATTAAAAATAATTTTTTTTGCACATCTATCAAAAGGTTCAATTATATTATCTTATTTTCCTTTCTTTAGATTGAAGAACAAAGAAAATAAGGATAAAACTTATAAATATTATAATTATTGAAAGTAATTTTTGGTAATGAAGGACTATATTTGGACCATAAAAACCCGTATATATATACGGGTTTTTTTCGGTAAAACAAAAAGGTAATTCGATTGATTTTTTATAAAACTATCAATAAGCTAGCCCCATGCTGCGAGTTGTTTCAGACCATAAATAAACTCGAACACTCAAAAAATCCGTTGGGCAGGCGGATTCACATCTTTTACAACCAACACAATCTTCTGTTCTTGGGGCAGAAGCAATTTGTTTAGCTTTACATCCATCCCAAGGTATCATTTCTAATACATCTGTAGGGCAGGCTCGAACACATTGAGTGCATCCTATACATGTATCATAAATCTTTACTGAATGTGACATTCGATTTATAAATTTTTAAACATCATAAATTTTCAATCTAGTAAACTTGTAATTGACTCATATATTTAGATACCAGATGAAACAAGGATTTAACTGAATTTTGTTAATCAATCTATTTTGAGATTGACTCATGAAAAAGAGATTATTTGATTTTTTACGGAAACATGTCTTTTATTGTATAATTTATAATTTATATAATTAATCATTTGGATACCTTGTCATAGTGTTTCTAATCCTACACTCACTCGTTTTTCTCATATTCTAATACATGTATGCTAATACATACAAACATTAGACAAAAATGTATATAATTAATCTTAATCTTTTGAACGTTAAACTCTGCAACCTATTCTGGTGAGAATAATTTATACTGTTTATTTATACTTAATCTTTCTTTTTACTGCAAATTTTTATAAGATCTTTTATTTCATTATCATTTATATAAAATTAGTCAAAAAATACCATCTATCAAAGAGGTGCTAAAAATTTGTATTGGATATAATGAATCTTTTTCTTGTAATGGATCTTGTAATTGATAGACTTTCTCCGATTCATTCTTACATGAATTAAAATAAGTTCAGAAAAAGTAAAAATTGAATAAATCAAATAATCTAAGATGACTCTTTGAATTAACTAGTTTTTGGTTCCCGAATATTCAACTGATTGATTAGTTTTTTATACCGTACTCTATTTTTTTTTGATAAATAGGACATCAATCGTTGACGTTTTCCCAAAATTATTAGTAGACTTCTTTGAGATAAATAATCTTTTCTGTGTAATTCTAAATGTGAAGTAAGTCTTTGTATCTTATTGGTAAAACAGAATACTTGAAATTCGACTGATCCCCGGTTTTCTTCTTTTTCGTTTTTCGAAATAACCGAGATAAATGAACTTTTTACCATAATAAGAGTCCGTTTCCTCCCTCAACCTTTTCTTTATTTTTTTTTTCAAATATAAATTTTATTGATCATTAATAATAATATCTATTTATTTTATTTTAATCTGGTTTTCACAATAATCCTAATTCTGTTATGAATCTAGTTTTATTAAATAAAAACTCACATTATATTTTTAAATTTGATTTGAATATGAATGCATATAAGGGTGTTATAGTCTGGAATTCACAAAATAAAATAATTTATATCAAAAAAAAATATTATGTATCAGAATCGGATATAAGATAATCTGTGTGCATCTTTTTATATAATATGATAATAGTAAGTATAGATAATCAAAATTTATTATTAACGAATTTTTATTTGTGGATACATATGTATCCTTAACATATTTAAACGAGTGCCATTATTGGTATTAAACCAGTAACGACTCATACAAGTTAAATCTTCTAATCGATAATTGGGCCAAAGAAATAATTTTAATTTAATTGATTTATTTTTATCCAAATATTTGTTTTCGTCCAAACTACAATCATATTTTTTTACGTTCTTTTTTTTATTAAATATTGGATTTTGATCTATATTCTTTATACTCTTCGAATCGAAATAAATTCGAATTTTAAATTCTCTACGACATCTAGGTGATAAAATAGTTTCAGGGATAAGCAAATTATAATAATTTTTATTTTCAAACATTTTGTGTTCTCTTATAATAAGTCTTTTAATTCTTTGTTGGTAGCTTTTATTCATTTGCTGTTGCTGTTTACTCTTATGAACCAAGGAAGTACTTACGGTTTGATACATAAGAAATTGACTATCATTTTTTACAGACAAACGAATTGGTTCGATAATCAATATTCCTTTTTTGATCAATTCTGTAAGAGTTAAATCCTTCGGAGTCAACATTATATCCAAATTCATTTCTCCTTTTTGAATCGAGACTAGAGCAATCTCTTTTGGATTTATCATTCTGAGCAGAAGACAATATGACTTAACATTATTGATCATTTTTGCATTTAAAAGGTCATTCCATCTCAATTGAAAAAATAAATAGCTTTTCAAGAAAAAATTTAGTTCTTCTTCTGTATTATTCTTGTATTGATTTTTTTTTGTAAGTTTTTTCGTGTTTGATTTTGTAGAATATTCTTTAAAATCATTTGAAAGAATCGATTCAAGATTCTCTTGGTTGTATACATCTGATCCAAGATTTCCCTGTCCTGACAAATCCTTTTCTTCTTGATTTTTATTCTCTAATTCAAATGATTTTTTTTCATTCGATGATATAAAAAGATTCGTTTTGACTTTTCTATTGATATTTTCTTTAACATTTTCATTAAAATTAAAAAGAAGTAGTTGGATTGGTATAATCCATGGTTGAATCTTATATTCAGTGTAAAGTAAGATAAATTCTGAGAAGAACCAAAGTCCTATATTATATCTGGAATGATTTATTATTTCTTCATTCATCCCCATCCAATTAAAAAATCTTTTTGTTTGCTTGGATATATCCCTTTTTTGATTAATTTTTAGATAAACAAGATTTTTATTATTATTAATTTTAGCAATTATATTTTTATTTTTAATATTTTTATTAATCTTGCTATTTACATTAATCGAGTCTTCAATATTTATTTTTTTTTTTAAACAAAAATGGATAAATCGATAATCAAAATATTTTCTATTCATATTTTTATCCATACACCTAAAACCATCTTCTACTAAATAATTATTGATATAGTTATTGATCGATTCTAATATATTGAGTAATTTTCCTTTATGTATGTTGTAATTATAATAAATATTTTGTTTTTTTTTTACTTGTAATTTTAATTGTAATGGGTATTTATAAATAACTGAGTCATTTATATATTCAAAATTAATAGATTTATATGATAAAAGATCATATCTATAGTATTTTTTAAAATTATCTTTTTTTCTTGACAATGAAATTCCTTCATAATCCGTTTGTCTTTTGTAATGAATTAATTGATCTTTATCATTATCATATAAATCCCATTTTTTAAAATTTTTTTTTTTTAAAGTATAATGTTGCTTGATTCTATTTCGACATTTTTGTGGCACTAATCGATCCCATTTAATTGAAGATAAATTATATTGATAATGACTCCTTAGCAACCAATTTTTCCATTGTTTTGTTTCAGACTTCCAAACTTTTTTATACTTTAATTTAGAATTGGAATAGAATATTCCTTGTATTCCAAGATAATCCTTTATTTTATTCTTAACAAAAAAAGAGGTTTCGTGATATTTAAAAACATATTTTAATTTTAACTTATTTAAGTTATTAACTTGAATTTGTAATAATTTATAAAACACATATGTTTGTGACAAGGAAGATAAATCATAAAAAATCTGTGAACTTTTATTGCTATTACTAATATTATAAATTAACTTTGTTAGAGTTGAAATAAAACGAATTGTAGTTTGGTTTCTTTTATCAATTCTTTCTTGATTTGATTGATTATTATAAATGTATTTATCAATCATATTTTTTGTTGATTCAATAAAAAGTTGTGCATTTAGTGTGGTAATATTTATGATACATAAAAAAATATTTATATATATCTTTTCAATAAAATATTTTATAAAATAATGTAATTTACGAATTAATTGAGCATTTTTTCTTTTTACTATCTTCCAAAAATTTTTTGATGATTGTACTCCTCTTTTTGTATTATAACTTTGACTCGTTTTTATCTTTGATGTTATAAATATTCTTTTTTTGTCTTTTGTAATTATTTCTATTTTATTTCTAATTTTGTTTGTTCTATCAAATAACTCGTTCATTTTATTTTCTGTCAATGAATATTTTGTCCAATCCATAAATCTATTTTTAATAGATGATTCATAAATAATGTTATTGTTGATTATAGAATCTTTTTCTTTTTTAGTTTGACTTGATTCATAGACTTCTTTCAACCTAAATATTGGATTTAGTTTTACAAGGTTTATTATTATTATTTTTATAAACAAAATATTTTTTATAACCCGGTTTTTTGTTTCTTTTGAGATCCTTAAAAATAATTTTATTTTTTCATTTAAAACTCTTATAATTATAAAATATTTATTTTTCAATTTTTTAATTTTTTTTTCGAGTTTTTTAAAAATAGGTTCAAAAAATGAAGGTACTTTTCGGGGATAACCAAAAGGCAATTCAGTTTCCATTCCCCAAATTGTTAAAAAACAAAAATCTTCTTTTTGTTTTTTCGTTGTTATTGGATCTCTATGAAGATAGCGGAACTTAGATCTATGCCAAGGTTTTAAACAGAAAGGAAATAATATTTTTATTTGAATACCATCCATTAACCAATTCTTTGGAAATTCTGTTTCTGATAATGGAACACCATTATAGGTACATTTTATATGTACCTCCCTATTCCATTCCTTTAAATCTTCAGACCATTCAGGAAATTGAAATAATAACATACGACCAATATTTTTAACTATTATTAATGAAGGTAATATAATATATTTTCTAAGAAT